ATATCGGATTTTTTAGTCCATAATGTATTTCATCAATCTAAGTGGAATAAGCAAAGTGGATTCCTTGTTGGTTAGTCGAGTTCCGATGAAAACCACACAATTGAAGGAAATGTCCGAATTTGATATTTATAAGATCAATAAACTAAGGTTTTGTCGTTCTAGACCATCGGATTCGACGGAAACAATGATAAATAAATACGAATACAGTAGAAAAAGGGAGGGGGGGAAATCAAAAAAACAAGTAGAGAAAAATTATACAAAGTTATATACAAGTTGCTACCCCCCCTCGGTATTTCTTTAATTGAATTTCATTTGATTAGACGGAAGTTCCTTAAAAACTTCCGCTTTCTTTAAAAGATTCTGAACAGTTCCTGTGGGTTGAGCACCTTTTTCAAGGAAATATAGAATGACAGGAACATTTAAATAAGTTTGATTTTTCATTGGATCATAAAAGCCCACTTTTCTAAGATCTTTTCCTTCTCTTCGGGATCGAACATCAATTGCAACGATTCGATAGACGGCTCATTGGGATAGATGTAGATGAACAATACCCCCCCTAGAACCGTATAGGAAGTTTTCTCCTCGTACGGCTCGAGAAAAAATGTTTGATTCGAAGTTTTGTCTATGTATGCAATTCTAATAAATTAAATGACAAATGGGCCTATAAAATCAATTAGACTATGATTTCAGTCTTTTTTTTTTCTTTTTTTTTTCTTCCTGAAAAAGAAAAAGAAACCATTCGTACTCATAACTCAAGTTAGATAACTCTCAAATAGCTCAAAGGAAAAATCTTTAGTCAATTTCATTTATTGAGTAGTCTTTACCCCCTTTTGTTTGTCTCGTTTAAAATTCTATTTGGATTCTTTAGTCTGATCCAGTTATTGAGACTATCGAGACAATTAAAATGGCGTTTCCTTGTTCTTAGATCCTTTATCCTTATTTTAAATCATTGGGTTTAGACATTACTTCGGTGCTTCTTAATCCTTTCAAAATGGCAGCAACATACCCTTTTTTTGATTTCTTTCTAACAAAGAATCCTACGGACAGTTGATTCCCGCGTGATACACTTTGAATCGAAAAAGTTTGATCAATTCCAACAAGTTTTGCTTTTGAATTGGAAACTTGCTCGAATTGGATCCTTTCTATATATGGAAGATACATTTACGAAGTTGTTCCAATTGATTGATTGGCATTAACTAACCCTAGATCCTTACCCCCGAGAAATGAATTAATCCTTTCTACTCGAGCTCCATCGTGGACTATTTACAACCCCCAACAAAAAACGAAGGGTTCAAGTGTAACAGAACAAACAATGTCGAGCCAAGAGCACCCTCATTCCTAGACAAATTGAAAAGTGGTGGATGTAAAAATCCACAACGGATCGTGTCCTTCAAGTCGCACGTTGCTTTCTACCACATCGTTTCAAACGAAGTTTTACCATAACATTCCTCTAATTTGGAACCGGTATTATGGAATTGATTCAATTATGGAATCATGAATAGTCATTGGTTCAGCTGTCCATAGACATCGTAATCTAGACTCTTCTTCTATATATGAATATGATATGTGGAGCGATTTTTCTGAAAAAAAGTGGTTAGCAAGACAGCATATTTAACATACATAAATAATATATAGATAATAGAAAGAAATAGAAATATATAAACGAATCACTTTTTGAATCTGCATCTTCAAATGACTCAATAGGATAGATTGAACGATTTCCTACTTTTTCAAAGATTCCACCTAGAAGGAATCATTCAAAATATTGATTATTTATTAAAAATATTTCTAATTGAAATTGAAAAAAGTTTCCTATTTAGACATCATTTTTTAATTTGAAGAAAATTGCACAATAAACATTACATTTGATCTTCATAGGAAGATAAGTCTTTCTTTTTTAATTGACTCATCTTTTTTTTCATGAGATGTATAAAAAATTGATGTAAGTTAAGATTTGAATCTTTATTCTTTTCATCTGATTACGAAAATCAAAATCGAAAAAAAATAGGGAAGGGTTTTCGTATCTATCAGATAGACTGAACAGTTGTCACTGTTATAGATATTCTATAATATTGAATTGAAATAATTTCAGTTTAAGTAATTTAAGGATTACAAATTTTTTTCACAAAAACCAAAAAATTATTGTCATTAAAATAGAACGATACATACCATATAAGCTAAACATTTCCTCATTTTATATGATTATATGATTGAGATGTATTTTGTTTAACATGAAGAAAATGAGATTCAAAGAAAAAACATTGGCTCCACAACATATTTCTATATGTTATGGAACTTGATCATTTGTTAATGAGATTTGAACAGACACAGATATTTAAATTAATATGGATTAACTCCTATCCACTCCCCTACTTCTTTACTATGGGAATAATGGAGCATAAAAAATGGATATGCTCTGGGACGAAAGGATTCGAACCTCCGAATAGCGGGACCAAAACCCGTTGCCTTACCACTTGGCCACGCCCCATTCGAATTTCTA